CGGCAAAGTTTTTTTTATTTAAAATTTCACTATTTCAATTTAAAATTTTATTTTTAAATTGAAATAGAAATGAAAAATATCTTCATTTCGAAATTCTCTTGGATTTTAGTTGAGTAATGTATTCTATGAATAATAAATATATATGAAGAATACTCTTTCAATCAAAGAAATATTTCAATTATTTCCGTGTTCGTATTTTGAAAGTAAAAAAAGTAAAAGGAATACAAATGGTAGGAAATTTATTCCAACTGAATTCTTCATAAATTTTCTATTTCGATGAACTGACTCTTACCAAAGTTAGATATGGACCATGAGGAAGAACGGAACTTTTTTTTTTATTTTGTTTACCTCTTTACTGTTCAAAGATCAAAGAGAAAACAATTCGGTTATTCCATTACGTGGATACACATTGGGAAACAACATAGTAGTTGTCCAACGAGATACTGCACATACTAAAATATTGTCTTGGGCGAGTCACATATTGCGCCGCTTGTTTTAGTTTTACTATTTTAGAAATTTTATTTTTGTTTTGCTTGTTTTATTGAACCCATTTCATATCATGGTTCAAACGTTAAAAGTCGACGGATTTTACTAATCCTTTTCGAAATCCGAAGAAGTTCCCATGGATCATTTGTCAACTCCTCAATCAATGACTTCTTCGTCGGAATGCTAACTAAAAGATTATTTTATTATACCTATCGAAGAAGTCATTGATTCTTTCGATCGGGATTCATATTGAAAATAATCAGAAATCTAGGAATTCTAATCGTAAAAGTCGCTTTCGATTATTTCAAATTAATTTAATTGAAATCAACACAAATTAAATACAAATAGATAAAGCAAAGAAATAGAATTGGGATACTATATAATATACATTATCACTATATATATTATATATACGTATTTTAATCGATTTCTATATATATAGAAAAGGAATATGATGATACTATTGTAGATTGATCTATATTAATCTATATTAAATTAACCCGCATTACAATACAACTTTATACACTACAATAACAATACTAGATAGTATGGTAGAAAGAAATATCTGAATCTTTCTACCATACTATCGTATCCCATAGAATACGACTGATTCTAGTCTGCCCATTTCATTTAAGACGCGAAATTTTTATCCTTTTCTTCTCTGCAATTATTGATAAGAAATAAAAAATCAAGTTTAATTCAAATTAATCACCTTGGCTGACTGTTTTTACGTATATTATAAGTAAAAAAGCAGTAGGAACTAGAATAAACAGTGCAGTAGCAATAAATGCGAGAATATTTACTTCCATAATCTCATTGTTTAATTTTTCTTTAATTCGCAATAACTCGGGAGTTAATCCCATAGAGATAATAAACCTTTCGCCTGTAAATTCAATGGGATGCATTACATCTCGATGATATCGAATCGGATCAATATCATGAATAACAATATCGGAGCTATCAAATCGATTCATCGTCAAGAATTGAATAGTATAACATAGGATGATCTTTTATCCATACTGAACTCAAAATTAGATTCCCGATACAATCAATAATTCCTTTATTTATTTATCATTCTTTTCCATTCTTTCTTTTCTATAACCTACCGCCCTCTTTGTACAATCATCTGATGAAGTATCATCTAACCGCCTTTCCACTTACCATTGGTTCTAAACAAACCCCAACAAACAATAGAAGCTCAATGAAAAAAAAAGGAAGGAGCTAAGTTATAAACTCCTTTTTTTAATGATCCAATCTTCTTGGAAAACAAAAGAAGTATGATAAAGACGAGTACAAATTCCGGTATAAAAAAATCGAATATTCCATCAAATTAACTATTTTTTTATATATTTATATATAAATTTAAAAAGTTTGTTCTTTCAAGGAAAAACCCTTATAAAATAAAAAAAAAATTCATTACCTCGCTAATAAAAAAGTGATCCTTGTTTGATCTTTATTTTTTGAATATCCTCTTTCATTGGATTAGTAATGGGACGCATATATCAAAAGTTCAATGCGAAATTTGAATGAGATAGATTATTTCAAATTAGTAAAATTTGAAATTGAGGTTACACAAAATAGGGCCCGAAAAGGATATACTTTTATTTTAATCTTAAAAAAAAAAGTATTCTATACTATTCTATACACAGTAACTATGTTCAATTTTTTTTATATTGTACAAATTCCATTTATGTATGTACTCCCGGGAAACATACAATACTCTACTCTATTTCATATTTCACAGATCGGGAGTAATTGAAAAAGCCAGACCCAGTACAGTACGGTATCCCGTGGAATCCCGAATCTGATGCTAATAATATAATAATTGTACTAATCCACATATGCCTCTCTCCCATCAATCGAATCGGTACTAGTCGAAGAAATGGAAATTCCCCCATTTGGTTGATGATAAATGTGAAACGAAAAAGAAAAAAAGAAGAGGGATCGCTGTTGGGAATGAAATTATGTTATTTGGACTTCTTTTCACAAAAAATAGAGAGATGAATTGATATAG